AAGAAAAAAAGAAAAGAATGAATAAAAAGATTGACACATAAGAAAAATACAAGAATAGATAAGATGAGATTCGTCCACCTCCCATATATTTTATCCCTTCGCCCATAAAGAAACTTGCAACACCAACCCCATTTAGAATTCCATCAATTATATATTTATCAAAAAACTGAGTTAGCTCGGCTAACCCTCTTATACTCATGGTTAAAATACCAGTATAAAAAATATCTATATAACCACGATTATATGACCAATTGTATATCACACCTTTTATTTTGTCCAGAATAATTCTTTTAGGACATCTTTTGAAAAAGAAATTAATTAAGCCCAAATTTTTGAAAGATGAATAAATAGATCCATAAAAAATAGAGGCTATCAATAGCCCGAAAAAAGCTATACTTACTGAAAAAAAAGCATTTGACAAAAATCCATACCAATCCTCAGAAGAATTCAAATTTGGATTAAAAAGGGTTGTCGATGGAGTTAACCATTTCGATAATAGATCCAAATCTATTACTCTGCCGTTAAAAGAAATTCCTATTGATCCAATGAACAAAGTAAATAGTACTAATACAAGTAGAGGAAATAACATAGTATTGCTCGATTCGTGAGGATACATATAAGTGTACCTATTTCTAAAGTCAGTACTAAAGTCTCGTATCTTACTTCTTACATTCTTGTTAATTTTCGATATATCTTTCGAAAAAAAACAAACCTTATTCTTATTCATTTTTGAAAAAAAGAAATTCCTATTGACTTTCTTCAGTGTCCCTTTTCCCCATAGAGATATTGAATAAAACGAGCTATTTTTTGTACTACTAAGACTACTATAATATTGAAAATGAATGCGCAAATACCCATCAAAGGTAAGTAAGTACATCCGAAACATATAAAATGCGGTTAATCCTGTTGTGAACCAAGCTATTAGTGCGAAAATTGGTGAGTACAACCAACTATCGTGAAGAATTTCATCTTTGGACCAAAAACAAGCAAGAGGCGGAATACCACAAAGAGAGAGTGTACCTAAAAAAAAAGTAGTTTTTGTAATTGGAACATATTTTGTTAAACCTCCCATAAGAACCATATTCTGACTTTTCTCTGGTGAATATCCAACAATAGGTTCCATTGAATGAATAATGGATCCGGATCCCAAAAACAATAAAGCTTTAGAATAGGCATGGGTGATCAAATGGAATAAAGCAGCTCGATAAGAACCTATACCTAGAGCTAACATAATATAACCCAATTGAGACATTGTAGAATAAGCTAAACTTCTTTTAATGTCTCTTTGGGCAATAGCCAAAGTAGCTCCTAAAAGTACTGTTATTATACCTACTAAACAAATGAGATTCATTATGTAAGGTATAACTATGAAAAGAGGAAGAAGCCGAGCTACAAGAAAAATTCCTGCTGCTACCATAGTAGCAGCGTGTATAAGAGCCGAAATAGGAGTGGGGCCTTCCATGGCATCAGGTAACCATACGTGAAGGGGGAATTGTGCGGATTTAGCAACTGCACCAACAAATAAGAAAAAGGCACATAAAGTAGCAAATAAAGAATTGACCCCATTATTATGGATCAAGGTATTCACTATTTGAAACAAATCCCGAAATTCAAAACTACCAGTTATCCAATAAAATCCTAAGGTTCCTAATAATAAACCAAAATCCCCTATACGATTAGTTACAAAAGCTTTTTGACAAGCACTTGCTGCAACGGGTCGTGTGAACCAAAAACCTATCAATAAATACGAACACATTCCCACTAGTTCCCAAAAAATATAAATTTGTATCAAATTGGAACTCGTAACTAATCCCAACATTGAAGCATTGGAAAAACTCATATAAGCAAAAAATCTCAAATATCCTTGGTCGTGAGACATATAATTGTCACTATAAATAAAAACCATGATTCCAACAGTAGTAATTAGTATTGACATAATAGAAGTAAGTGGATCGATCAAGTGTCCGAACTCTAATAAAAAATCATTATTGATGGTCCAAGACCATAGATATTGATAGGTCAAACTTCCATTTATTTGCTGAATAGACAGATTGGCCGAAAACCACATAGCTATACTTAGTAGTAAAACACTTGGGAAAGCCCACATACGACGAAGATCTTTTGTTGCTGTCGGAATAAGTAGAAGTCCAAATCCTATTGACATAGTAACTGGGAGCGGAAAAAGGGGTATTATCCATGCATATTTATATGTATATTCCATAAGAAAACCAATTGTTCTTTTTTTCTTATAATTGTTTCCGATTCACCAATTCTGATCTCTTTCAAAAAGAACAAAACAATAAGAAAAAAAAAAAAAGATATGAAAAAGATCAAATACAAATATTGGAATTCTTACTTTTTGTTTTATCAAATATTTTAAATAAAAGTTGCAATGGGTTGGTCAAATAATTAGTCAAGTTTATTACTTAGTTATTAATTAACTTGAAACTATAAAAAAGAAAGATATTTCTTAAATAATATGACATCATATGAGATTTTGAATAATTGGATTTTCCCTTTACATTACATTCTAATTATGGAAAATGTAAAATTATACAATTTCATTTATCGATATTGTATATATCTATTTTTGCATATATATCTATTTATAGATTTCTTATATTACAGTTCAGTTACAGATTTCTTTATCTCTTTCAATTTTTCTATTTTTTCTTTCTTTTTTTTTTAGTTTCATTTATTGATATTCTAACTTAGAATTATAACCCTCCAGTCACTTTCTATTTTTTTTTTTATACTTCATTTTAAACTTCTATCTTATACACATATATAAGATAGAAGATAATTCTAATACTAAATTCTAAGACTACTATTTCTATTTCTTATTACTTTTTTATTTTGTATAATCTTTCTTTATAATCTTTATCTTTCTATAATTTTTCTACTTTTTTATCCTTGAATATATGAATAATGAATATTTGTAATATTATATATTGTATATATTGCTTTGTATATTATATATTAATATATTGAATTATCTAATTCTTATAGATATTAAATATTAATATGAAATTCTTAATATTTTAAAATTACATTTTTTTTTTTTTTGTATATTTTTTTTGTATATATTCCTTTCTAAAACAATAGAATAATAGAATATCAATACGTATGTAATTATTACATTATGCAAATATCAGAATGAAGATAGAAAATTGAAATCTATTTGTCTATTAAAATAGAATCGTTTTCGAATATTTTTCTTTTATTCTTTTTTTTTTTAGATTTGTATGTTATGATATTATTGAGGTAAATTTATGGAATAAGTATAGATAATGACTAAGAAAGAGTAATCTATTTTGAACAATATATGTCTTTCACATACAACGATAAAAATGAGTCACCTATCTTTTGAATGGCAGTTCCAAAAAAGCGTACTTCTATGTCAAAAAAGCATATTCGTAGAAATATTTGGAGAAAAAAAGGCTCTTTAATGGCAGTAAAAGCTTTTTCTTTAGCTAAATCTGTTTCCACCGGACAGTCAAAAAGTTTTTTTGTGCGACAAAAAAAAGTCTTGGAAAAATCTTAATTGACATGTCTAAAATAACTTCCAATTTTCCATTTTTGATTTGGAAGTCAAATGATTCAAATTTACTAATGTATTGTGTATATTGCGTATTGTATTTGTATTTCACTTCTCCAGATTAGTTAGAGCTAGGTAATTTTAAAAATAAGAATCTTTCTGTCTACTGGATTCAAAGTATTCAAGTATTGTATTTTTTTTTTATCATTTTTTTATATTTTGTATAGTCTTTATATATTTCTATTATGGTCTATTCTATTTTAGAATTCTATTTATTGAAATTTCTATTGGTTGATATTTAATTCGTGAGATGGTTTTTTCTTTCCTATGAATTTTTCTATTTTGAAAAGCACAATTATGATAGACAACGAAGAATCTGAATATTTCATTATACTTTATACTAAGGTGTTGGGTCTCGAAATTGTTAGAAAAAAATTATGGATTTGATACCTCAACTGAAAACAAAACTATTGAGTTCTGACTGTTCTGGATAAACAAAAGCTAGGTTTCTAGTACGGAAAAGTTGATTATGAAAACTGAACTTACGAAGATACTAATTCAGTATTATTTATATTGAACATTTCCATATGCATTTCCATATGAATGGAAATGCATATGAAAATGCATCTTTCTTCATTGTTTACTAAACTCTATGGAATATCGACAATTCAACATGAATTTCCTATGATTATTTAAGGCAAGCCGCCATGGTGAAATTGGTAGACACGCTGCTCTTAGGAAGCAGTGCTAGAGCATCTCGGTTCGAGTCCGAGTGGCGGCATAAATAATAGACTAATTCATATTATAGACAAAATAGATCTAATAGAATATTAGAATATAATTCTATTAGATTTAATCCCCGATTTCAATTATTTAATAGGGACCCTTTTTTATGATATTTGCGACCTTAGAACATATATTAACTCATATTTCCTTTTCGATCATATCAATTGTGATTATGATTCATTTGATGAACTTATTAGTCTACGAAATCGAAGGATTACGTAATTCGTCAGAAAAAGGGATGATAGCTACTTTTTTCTCTATAACAGGGTTTTTAGTTATTCGTTGGATTTCTTCGGGACATTTTCCCTTAAGTAATTTATACGAATCATTAATCTTCCTTTCATGGAGTTTATCCATTATTCATATGATTCCGTATCTTGGGAATCCTAAAAATGATTTAAGCGCAATAACTGCACCAAGTGCCATTTTTACCCAAGGTTTCGCCACGTCAGGTCTTTCAACTGGAATGCATCAATCCGCAATATTAGTACCTGCTCTACAATCTCAGTGGTTAATGATGCATGTAAGTATGATGTTATTGAGCTATGCAGCTCTTTTATGCGGATCGTTATTATCAGTTGCTCTTATAGTGATTACATTTCGAAAAAACATCGATTTTTCTTTTAGAAACAAGAATTTTTTAAGTTTAAGGAAGTCGTTTTTCTTTGGTGATTTTTTCTTTGGTGAGATGGAATATTTGAACGAAAAAGTAAGTGTATTAAAAAAGACTTCTTTTCTCTCATTTCAAAATTTTTACAAATATCAATTAATTCAGCGTTTGGATTATTGGAGTTATCGTGTCATTAGTTTAGGGTTTACCTTTTTAACCATAGGTATTCTTTCTGGAGCAGTATGGGCTAATGAAGCATGGGGTTCTTATTGGAATTGGGACCCTAAGGAAACTTGGGCATTTATTACTTGGACCATATTTGCAATTTATTTACATACTAGAACAAATCCAAAATTGCAAGACCAAGGCACGAATTCGGCATTTGTGGCTTCTATAGGATTTCTCCTAATTTGGATATGCTATTTTGGGATCAATCTATTAGGAATCGGGTTCCATAGTTATGGTTCATTCCAATTAATATCTAATTAAATAAACTACATGAAGAATACATAAAAACATCATCTGATACACAATGAAAATTTATGCGAGTTTTTGAAAACCGTTTGAATGGAGGAATTATTCAAATGGTTCTCAAAAACTCTAGATGTATCTCATTACAATTCTAATTCACTTTTCATTGTACAACGAAGAATCGTGAAAATAGGAAAGTCAAAGAATTCTAAGACTTTCTTTCCAATTAATGAAAATTCATTATTATTGAATCTATAAAAAGAATTTAGATAGTAGAACTTGTATCTTGTCAACCGATAACGGGAGAACGAAATCAGGATAAATACCAATTCCTATTACAGGTAGAAAGATACAGATCGAAACAAATAATTCTCGTGGTCCAGAATCAAAAAAATTCGATTTTGGAATATTGAATAGCTTGTATCCATAGAAAATCTGACGTAACATAGATAATAAAAAAATAGGAGTTAATATCATTCCAATTGCCATTACAAAAGTAATTAACATTTTTGGCATGAAAAGATATTTTGGGCTGGTAATTATTCCAAAAAAGACTAAGAATTCTGCAACAAAACCACTCATTCCTGGCAATGCAAGAGAAGCCATCGAGAAACTACTAAACATGGTAAATATTTTTGGCATTGGGATAGATAACCCCCCCATCTCTTCGAGATAAACAAAACGTATTCTATCACAACTCGTTCCCGCTAAGAAAAAAAGTGCAGCACCAATCAATCCATGAGAGAGTATTTGTAAAATGGCTCCATTGAGTCCCATGCCAGTTAGAGAACCAATTCCTAGAATTATGAAACCCATGTGAGATACAGAAGAATAGGCAATACGTTTTTTTAAATTGCGTTGACCGAGAGAGGTTGAAGCTGCATAAATGATTTGTATTATTCCTAATATCACCAACCAGGGAGCGAATCTAGAATGAGCGTTAGCTAATAATTCCATATTGATCCGAATCAATCCATATGCTCCCATTTTTAATAAGATTCCAGCTAAAAGCATACATGTACTGTAATGTGCTTCCCCGTGGGTATCTGGTAACCATGTATGTAGGGGTATCATCGGCGATTTAACAGCATAAGCAATAAGAAAACAAAAATAGAGTATTATTTCCAATGCTGCAGGATACGATTGATTAGCTAATTTTTCTAAATCTAATGTTGGTTCATTGGAACCATATAAACCCATACCTAAAACTCCTATTAAGAGAAAAATGGAACCTCCTGCAGTGCACAAAATAAACTTTGTAGCCGAGTACAGGCGTTTTTTTCCTCCCCACATGGATAAAAGTAAGTAAACAGGAATTAATTCTAATTCCCACATGATGAAGAAAAGTAAAAGGTCTCTAGAAGAAAATGATCCTATTTGGCCACTATACATTGCTAACATCAAGAAATAGAAAAATCGCGGATTTCGAGTAATTGGCCAAGCTGCTAAAGTAGCTAAAGTAGTGATAAATCCTGTCAGTAAAATGGGTCCTATGGAAAGTCCATCGGTTCCCAGTCTCCAGTGAAAATAAAAAATATTGATCCATTTAGAATCCTCCTTCAATTGGGTTAAGGGATCGTCCAATTGGAATTGATAACAAAATACATAGGTCATTAGAAGGAGCTCTAGGATACATATACATAGAGTATACCACCTATACACCTTATTTCCCCTATGAGGGAAAAAGACAATTGAAGAACCCGCGAATATGGGCAAAACAAGAAGTATTGTTAACCAAGGAAAAGAACTCGTGATAAAGACAAGATAAATTTTGACGAGAAACCCCCCGTGCTCGGGAGAAGAATAATAGATTTTCTTTTCTCGAGTACGGGCTTTGGTCGGTAAAGAGGAATCAAATGATTCAAGTGGAGTTTTTTGTCACATATCAATAAGAAAGACCCATGCTGCGAGTTGTTTCATGCCATAAATAAACACGGACACTCAAAAAATCCGTTGGACAAGCGGATTCGCATCTCTTACAACCTACACAATCCTCGGTTCTTGGCGCAGAAGCAATTTGCTTAGCTTTACATCCGTCCCAAGGTATCATTTCCAATACATCCGTGGGGCAAGCTCGAACACATTGGGTACACCCTATACATGTATCATAAATCTTTACTGAATGTGACATTGGGTCTAGAAATTCCAGTTTTGAACACAAAAGATTTTCGATCTGGTAAAATAAAATTTGAAAATGAAATAAATCATATATTTTCTATTGTAGACACCAGACGAATCAATGATTTATCATCATTTGAAGAATCAATAGATTTTTAAATATGTTTATGAGAAAGGGGCCAAGATACTTTGATTTCCGTTTCAATAACCAGGAGTTGTACATACTAATTCAATTCATGTTAATTTTACTATATTTTTCTATTAATATGAAGATCTTAATTCTTATTGAATTTAGAGAATTTATCTATTTTTGTCTTAATTCAATTCAATTTCCTAGAATGGAAAATTTCAATTGAGAATTTAGTATAATTCTAGGAATCCTAAGTAATGCTATTCATATAGAAAATCTGAATTCTATCAAATCAAATAGAAATAATCTAAAATAGTCTAATTCTAACTAATTCTAATTTAGAATAGAATATTAATTCATATATATTGATAGAATGTACTAATATATATATTAAATCTTATACTTCTATTAAAATTCTATTAAATATAGAAATAGAATTGAAGATATGATGATATATTATATATAAGATTCATACTAGATAGAATATGTTAATTATTAGGTTAGTGATAGAATAGGTTAGTAGCTCTAGATCATACATCTATATGAAAAAAGAGAAGAAAGAAAATAAGAATAGAATATTCTATTCTATTGAATTCTTATTGCATTCTAATTGTATTAGATTTATTGGATTCAATTTTTATTTTAGATTCTATTTAGAATATTCTAAAAGTCTTATGTTTTGATTTCTATGTGAAAATAGAAAAATTCTAATTAATTATTCAACAAATTCGATTGATTGATACGAGTTGATTTTCTGTTACGATGTATAGACGAAACAATAGCTAGCCCAATAGCTGCTTCAGCAGCTGCAATGGCTATAACAAAGATTGAGAAAATTTCTCCTTTTAATTGCCGACTATCAAATATATCGGAAAATGTGACGAGATTTATATTCACCGAATTCAGTATAAGCTCAAGACACATAAGTGCTCTAACCATGCTTCGGCTTGTGATCAGTCCATAGATACCGATAGAAAATAAATAAACACTCAGAAAAAGTACATGCTCTAACATCATTGATAAATTCCCCATCAATCGCGATTCATTTCAATATGAACAAAAATTCAAATTAAACTGATTCAGCTGACTAGAATAGAAGAATTACAGAACAAAAGAAGATATTCACAGTAGATTGAAATAAAATAGATTAAATCCATTTTCATTCTTTCATTCTAAAAATAGAAGTTCTTATTTCTTATTAGATTATTGACGAGCCATGGTAATTGCACCTATCAAGGAAACTAAAAGAATTATAGAAATGAGTTCAAAAGGAAGATAAAAATCTGTGGATAAATGAATCCCAATTTGTTGAACGTTACTTATTAAGTCCTGTTCTATAATCTGATTTGATCTTGTAGTCCGAAAAATTCCGGACCATGACGTATCTGGGATAGTAGTCATTAATGAAAAAAAAATACTTGTACAAACCAGTGAGGTGATTCTATCTCCAATGGTCCACAAATAGGAATTATTGGAATATTCTGAACTGTTCATGAACATCACAGCAAATATGATTAATACATTTATGGCTCCCACATAAATAAGGAACTGTGCGGCAGCTACAAAATAGGAATTCAATGAAATATAGAATAAGGATATACAAATAAGAACCAATCCCAATGAAAAGGCAGAATCAATGGGATTGGTAAGTAATACTACTCCCAGACCTCCTAATATAAGAACTGATCCCAGAAATACTACAAGAATATCATGTATTGGTCCAGGTAAATCCATTATGAAAGAAAAGATAAATAAAGAAGTCGAAATATTTCATGACTTACTAAGGGGCCAGGAAAGGAACTCTTTTTTTATATGATACCTTTTTAATTGAATGAAAAAAAAATGAATATCATTAGATAGATAAAAGAAAGTTATTTGGCTAATCCTACTTTATTCCAAACCAAATCTTAGTAATTGGTAATCGTTCTTGAACCAAGGGCTTTTTCTTTTTTCATTTGAGTTGTTGAATCCATAACTATAACTGTTTGAATTGTGTGATCTTCAATTATTGACATTGGTAACCGACCCAAAGAAATTTGATTATAATTCAATTCGTGACGATCATAAGTGGAAAGTTCATATTCTTCAGTCATCGATAAACAGTTTGTTGGACAATACTCGACACAGTTACCGCAAAATATACAGACCCCAAAATCAATACTATAATGAAGCAATTGTTTTTTCTTAATATCTTTTTCAAATTTCCAATCAACAATGGGAAGGTCTATGGGACATACGCGAACACATACTTCACAAGCAATACATTTATCAAATTCAAAGTGGATTCGACCACGAAAACGCTCTGATGTGATTGATTTTTCATAAGGATATTGAATAGTTACAGGTAAACGATTTGTATGGGATAAGGTAATTATGAAACTTTGTCCAATGTACCTTGCAGCTCGTATTGTTTGTTTGCCATAATTCATGAACCCAGTAACCATAGGGAACATATTATAGATATCCATGAATAAAATTTCTGTTTCTTTCTCTTGGTTGAGAGAAGTTATGAATCTAGAATATCATTATTTTTTTCTCTTAATTTCTTCTTTTTATTTATAGTTTATAGTGAAACAAGTTGAGAAGAAGTTGTCAATAATAGATTACCTAGAGAAATAGGTAAAAGAAATTTCCATCCAAGATTTAATAACTGATCCATTCTCATCCTAGGTAAAGTCCATCTTGTTGTGATAGGAATGAACAGAAACAAATAAGCTTTAGCTAATGTAATAAAGATACCAATTGCTATTACAAAGACTCTAAATATTTTATTTATTCCAAAAAGTTCAGTAAGAGATATGTACGGAAAAGAAAAATTCCACCCACCTAGGTAAAGAACTGTTACAAATAATGAAGAAACTAATAGATTTAGGTAAGAAGCAAGATAAAATAACCCGTATTTTATACCTGAATATTCGGTTTGATAACCTGCTACTAATTCCTCCTCTGCTTCCGGTAAATCAAAGGGTAATCTTTCACATTCTGCTAGAGAAGACATTAGAAAAACTAGAAACCCTATGGGCTGACGCCACAGATTCCATCCCCCAAAACCATATTTGGACTGTGCCTCAATTATATCAACTGTACTTGAACTGTTAGATAATTCTAGTCGATGATAACATCACTGCTCCCATCGCTATTCCAAAACCGTACATGAAACCTAAGCTTCATACGGCTCCTCTATGGCCACAAATAAATGTAAGGTAAGGACTGGTTCAGTATTATTGCTCTCCTTGGACCCTAGGTAAATAGAATGGAAAGATACATTGGAGGTTGGAGAGGCCTCAATTCGACCAATAAAATTCTGTCTGCTAGAATAAGAAAAAGCACTTCAGAATTGATCTCATCCCTTATAATGAAAATAATCAAAATTTTTCTTTGTTCAGCAATAACTTAATCCTTCAATCAAATACTCGTTATATTTAGAATCATAAATAGAAAGAATTGGGCATTAGTTAATGAATCATGATAAGAAGTCCCATATGCATATGTATGAAGAAACAAAGGAATAAATGTTTTCTTCTTATTCCCGTTTTATTCTTTTTTATTCTATTATTGTATTGCATTCTATTTGTCTTGTTCCTGTTCTTCTTTCTGAAAACTAAAAAAAAAAAGGAAAGAAAATAAAGGATTAATTCGTTCTTGATAGTCATTTCTTTAATCAGCGAATAGTAGCATACTCTAGATTGGAATCGTGGGGAAGTACTGCTTGATCATTTCTACCAACTTCAAGCCCTTATTATGATTCGTTTTATGCAAAGTTTTATGCAAAAACCCCCTTTTTTGATACTTTACATTATTTCCATTACTCATCCTTTGCGTACTTTGGTGTTCCTAACTGCCCACTTATTTTTGATTGATCCCTAGTATAGTAATAAATACAGTGGATCTTTTGCATCCGCTTCAAGATATGACGACTAATCAAATAATCTCAATCTTGGGGTAAACAATTTATGTTTACTTCAATTTCCTTCTTGTACCTAGGGAATGAGATTTTTATTTTTTTACTGCAAATTGAGGAGCAGTTTTGTTTCACTCATATAACTATCTGGTTTAATTCATCGAACTGAAATGTTGAATAAAACAAATCTTTTTTTATTCTTTTATTTCATATTCATATTTACATATTGAATTTTCAATTTATTTCTTTTCTCTTTTCTAGGAAATAGAGAAAAAAAGTTCATGTTCAAACGAATCGCACGTAGAGATATTGCTAACACACATAGAGTTAATGGTATTTCATAACTAATCGATTGAGCTGCAGCTCGTAGACCGCCTGAAAAGGAATACTTATTATTTGATCCATATCCTGACATAAGAAGACCAATGGGGACAATACTGGAAATGGCAATCCATAAAAAAACACCTATACTGAGATCAGTTAAAACAAGGTGATATCCAAAAGGAATTACTAAATAACTTAGTATAATTGATATAACCCCTATAGAAGGTCCGACCCTAAATAAACGAATATTCCCTCTAGATGGAAGAAGATCCTCCTTCAAAAGTAGTTTGGTCCCATCCGCTAAAGCTTGAAGAATTCCTAATGGGCCGGCATATTCAGGTCCAATACGTTGTTGTATTGCTGCGGATATTTTTCTTTCTAACCACACAATTACTAATACCCCCATTGTGATTCCTAAGACAAGGGTGAAAATGGGGACAAAAATCCATATGAGTCCATAGCCTTCTTTTAAGTATTCTAATATAGAAAAAGAATTGATAGTTTGTACTTCTGTCGTATCAATTATCATTTCAACGATCAACTTCTCCCATAATGATATCTATACTACCTAGTATCGTCATGATATCAGCCAATTTCATTCTTTTAACTAGCTGGGGAAGAATTTGCAAATTGATGAAGCCGGGTGGACGAATTTTCCATCTCCAGGGGAAAACGCTACTATCTCCTATTAAATAAATTCCTAATTCTCCTTTTGGGGCCTCTACCCTTACATAAAGTTCTTGTTTTAACAATTCAAAATTGGGTGAGAGTTTTTTAGTAATAAATCTATAGTCAAAATTATTCCATTCGGAATTCTTTGTCCTATGAAAGCGGCGGTTTTCTAAATTCTCATAAGGTCCTCCAGGAATTCCTTCTAGAGCCTGTTGAATGATTTTTATGGATTCTTGCATTTCACCGATTCTTACTAAATAACGAGCTAATGTATCGCCTTCTTTTTGCCATTTGACTTCCCAATCGAATTTATTGTAACACTCATAACGATCAACTTTACGAAGATCCCATTGGATTCCAGAAGCTCGTAACATTGGTCCTGATAAACCCCAATTTATTGTCTCCTCCCCACCAATAATGCCCACTCCTTCAACTCGTTCCAAAAAAATGGGATTTCGCGTAATGAGTTTTTGATACTCAACAACTTCTGTTAAAAAATAATCACAGAAATCAAAACATTTATCTATCCAGCCATAAGGTAAATCCGCAGCTACTCCTCCGATGCGGAAATAATTATGCATCATCCGCATACCTGTGGCGGTTTCGAATAGATCATATATCAATTCCCTCTCTCTGAAAATATAGAAAAAGGGAGTCTGTGCACCGATATCGGCCATAAAAGGGCCAAGCCATAACAAATGGGAGGCTATACGGCTCAGCTCCAACATAATCACTCTGATATAACTGGCCCTTTTAGGCACTTGAACACTTTCCAATCGTTCTGGTGCATTTACTGTTATTGCTTCTGTGAACATAGTAGCTAAATAATCCCAACGTGTTACATAAGGCAAATATTGTATAATTGTTCGGTTCTCCGCTATTTTTTCCATCCCTCTGTGTAAATAGCCCAATATAGGTTCACAGTCAATAACATCTTCACCATCCAGAGTAACGATCAGCCGAAGAACACCATGCATTGATGGGTGGTGAGGACCCATATTGACTATTATGAAATTTTTTCTTGTAGTCGGTACAGTCATATTTTTTTCCTTAATTCATTATTTCATGAATTTATTAAAATAAAAAATATAATACTAATAAAAAAAGAAAAAAGAACTAAGGATAATCATAAGAAATTCAAATGAAATTAACGAGTTTTTGGTTCCCGAATATCTAACTTATCCATTAATTTCTTATAACGCACTTTCTTTTTCTTTGACAAATAAGTCAATAATCGTTGACGTTTTCCCAGAATTCTTCGTAGACCCCTTTGTGATAAAAAATCTCTTTTGTGCAATTCTAAATGTGAAGTAAGTCTTCGTATCTTACTGGTAAAATGGAATACTTGAAATTCAACAGACCCACTATTTTCTTCTTGTGTAATAACTGAGATGAATGAATTTTGGACCATAAATGAAAATTTCTATCTTGATTTTCTGTGAATTTTACCGATCAGGAAAAAGAATAATATTTATTATGCCAGTTCTTAGTATACATCAAAATTGGATTTCATTCATATATTACTTTGTTTTTTGTTTATGTGTTTATGTTTTGTATATTTGATTCAAATCAAATATACAAAACATATATGTATTCGCGAAAGAGAACAATTTCTTTTTACTTAAAAGGATTCCGCTCCTCCTAGTGAAAATTGATACACTATGAAATCAGCATCATCATCATGTATTAGAATTTTACACAGTGTATATATTTTGACTTTCATCTACCAAATATGTTACACAATATGTAGCAAATACACTCTAATTTTTTTTTTAATTTTTCATTGAAATTGAATTCATTCTGAATTGTGAATACATATGTATTCTTGACATACTGAAACGACTGCTGTTATTGGTATCAAACCAATAGCGATTCATACAAGCTACATCTTCTAATCGATAATTGGGCCAAAGAAACAATTTGAATTTCATGAAATTTTTTTCATCTGTATTAATATGTTTGTCCTCATTCAAAAATTGACCACAGTTTCTTATTTTGTTTTCATTGCCAAATCTTGGATTTCTATCCACAACATTACAATTCCGGGAATTGAAACAAATTCGAATTCGAAATTCTCTCCGACGTCTGGGAGATAGAATATTTTCAGGAACAAGGAAATCATAATGATTTTTGTCTCCACTCCAAAATCTGTTGCTGTGTTGTGCAATGGATTTTTCAAACCCCCCTTTCTCACTATATCTTTTTTTTGTGTATTTTTTATTCGTTTGGTGCTTATTATTATCGACCAAAGAAATATCCATAGTTTGATATATAATAGATTTTCCGTCCCTTCTTATAGATAGACAAATTGGTTCAATACTAAATATTCCCTTTCTTATCACTTCTGCAAGAACTAGGTCCTTTTGAATCAGCATTTCATATATATTTATTTCACCTCTTTCAATTGAGGATATAGCAATTTCCTTTGGATTTATCAGTCTAAGTAGAAGACAATATACCCTGATATTTTTAATTATTTTTGGATTCATGGGATTAGCCCATCTTAATTGAAAAAGTAAATATTTTTTCAAAAAGGAATCTAGTTCCATTTCCTTCTTATTTAGTAGATTCAATACAAGATTTCCTTGGCCCTGTTGTTCGTGTTCTTCCTGCTTGGAATTTCCTAATTCAAGATATTTTTTTTTATTAGATGATATATGAAGATTTTTCTTTGGATTTACGTTAATATTTTTACTTTTTTCATTTATAGAAAAATGAAAAAAGAGTGATTTGATTGGGATGATCCAAGGTTGAATCTTATATACATCAAAAAGTAGCACAAATTCTGGGAAGAACCAAGGTTCTAGATTGGATATAGTAGCATAATTTGATGCGGTATCATAGAACCTTTCTTGATTCATTCCCATGCAATCAAAAAAGAAACTTTTTTGATTGTATGGTTTGATCTCTTGATGAATCGTAGGAGAAAAAAGATCTTTTTTTTCCATTTTTTGGAAATTATGAATTTCAGTCTTAGTATTTTTATGAATCTTGATGCCAATATGTGCATTGGTCCAGATCTCACTATTCTTTCTAAAACAAAGATGAATAATTTTACAATCAAAATATTTTCTATCCAAATTTGTATTCCTATAAATAAGATATCCTTTTTCTAGATAATCATTACTAGGTATACTTACCAATACATAAAAGGATTCAGGTTTCGATGTATTTAAATGATATGGAATATCTGGGTCCCCGTTTATTTCTAATGTTGATCCAGAAATGTATGAATTAGGGGGGCTTATGTATTTATATGATAAAAGATCATATCTGTAATGTTTTTTCCATTTGTATTTTTGACTCATAAATGAATTCGCTGCATAGTCATTTTTTTTCATGGAATGAATGAATTGGTATTTTTGATATAAATCCAATTGGATTGATTCCTTGTTTTGAATCATACGACGTTTATTGATTCTATTTCGCCATTCTTTAGGTACTAATCCAGACCTTTTTTTTTGAGAGAAATCGTATTGATAATGACCTTTTAACCAGTTTTTCCATTCGTTTATTACATACGTATGAATTTTCTTATGTCTTGATTTGGAATTAAATATTCCGTGTATCATGCAATAGTCTTTTAAATTATCCTTAAAAAAAGGATAGCTCCCTTTATATTCAAGTACAGGTCTCAAGTGATACTGATTCAGTAATTGGTTAAGTAATTGGGTTTGTGATAATTTGTAAAATACATATGCTTGGGACAGGGAAGATAAGTTCCAATAAGTATTTGAATTTTGATTCCTATTCTCAGTATTATCAGTATTTGAAAACAATTTTTTTATAGTCAAAATTAAATTTATTGTATTTTTATTTGTTTCATCAATTACTTCTTGTTCTTGATTTGTTTCATTGTTGTAAATGGATTTCTTAAAGATCTTTTTTGTTGATTCAAAGAAAAGTTGTGCATTTATCTTAGAAATGGTAATGGTACATAGCAAAATATCTATGTATATTTTTTCAATGAATGATTTGATAAAGTAGTGTGATTTACGCATTAATCGGATATTTTTCCTTTTTAAGAGTTTCAAAATATGTTTCTGTGAGCCCGATCTTTTATTATCAGAAATTAAAACTATTTCTTTTTTTTTCTTGTCTTTTGCGGTTCGTTCAATTTGATTCCTAATTTTGATTGTCTTATCAGAAAGATCTTTCATTCTTCTTTCTATTAGTGAATAATTTAACCAATCCATCGTTTGAATTAGAACGGGTGATTCGCGAAGAATCTGATTAGTTCTTTTGAAATCTTTTCTGTTTTTGTTCGGTTCATATACTTTTTCTTTCCTCAATTCAAATAAGAAAATTGGATTTAATTTCTCCAGGTTTTTCATTATTAGTTTGATAACTCGAACTATTTTGATGACCCATTTTGTTTTTTCTTTTCGAACTTTTAGAAAGGATCTTCTTTCTTTCTTTAAAAATTTTAGAACTTGTAAAAATTTCTTTTTCACCTTTTTCTTTTTTTTTTTTAGTTCTTTAAAAATAGGTTCAAAAAAAAAAGGTCTTTTTCGGGGAGAACCAAAGGGAAGTTCCGCTTCCATTCCCAAGACTGTTAAAAAACAAAAATTTTGTTTTTTATCTTTTTTTTTCATTGGATCTCTATGATGAGATCGTACCTTAGATTTTCGCCAAGGTTTTAGACAGAAAGGATATATAATCTTTATCTGAATACCGTCTGTTAACCAATCTTGTGGAAATTCTGTTTCTGATAATTGAACACCATTATAGGTGCATTTAATATGGATTTCTCTATTCCATTCCTTGAAATCCTCGTCCCACTCGGGTAATTGGAATAATAACATACGGAAACTATTTTTAGCTATTATTAATGAAGGCAATATAATGTATTTTCTAAGAAAAGATTGGGTTAGTAACATCAAACCTCTTATTGCTTGAGTAAATAGAAAGCTATCCCAAGCTTCTGATATTTCTATCCGTTCATTTTTA